TTTATGGTTTGGGTCTTTAGCAGGTCTATTGATAGAAATTAATCGTTTATTTCCAGATGCCTTATCATTCCCCTTTTTTTCATCCTGATGAAATTCTTGTATTGATAAAAAATGAAGAAGATTTGAGATACAATTCTACGTAACATGGCTCTAAATTCATCCTAATCTATCCTAAAAAAAAGAAAGAGTGTATTGAATCTCAGTCAAAATAAAGTGAAATTTTTTGGAAAAAAAATGGAAATGTGGATCCAGTCTAGGGACGGTTCCACGAAATTCTAACATAGAAAGAAGAAAATACTGAGATTAGTATAGAAATGATTCATAGTTAGAAAAAATTGTATTAATTAATTATTACGATATTCTTAATATTCTTCTATTAATGAATATGACTCTTTTTCTTTATATTTATAGTATTCTAGTAATTCTATTTTAGATTATAGTACTTCGAAGTCATTCGAATTCTAATAATTCAAAAAAGAAAATAGTTAGAAATTCCATAGCGAACGAAGTCGATCCAAAATGAAAAGGAGGTTCATGGCCAAGGGTAAAGATATTAGAATTATAGTGATTTTGGAATGTACCTGTTGTGTTCGAAAGGGTGTCAATAAAGAATTGCTGGGCATTTCTAGATATATTACTCAAAAGAATCGACACAATACACCCAATCGACTAGAAATTAGAAAATTTTGTCGCTATTGTCAAAAGTATACGATTCATGGGGAAATAAAGAAATAGATAGAAAAAAATTCGTGTTTGATTTTTCCAAGTAGTGGGAAGAGTAAGAACTTTACATCTTAACATATATAATACAAACCAAATCCTATTTTGGTCGAATCTTAAATGAATAAGAAAAAAAGAGGATTCTATTTTATAGATTATTTTTAGATTATTTTATATCGAAGGAATAAACAAACAAGGAATAAGCAAACCATGGATAAATCCAAACAACCTTTTCGTAAATCCAAGCGATCTTTTCGTAGACGTTTACCCCCAATCGGATCGGGGGATCGAATCGATTATAGAAACATGAGTTTAATTAGTCGATTTCTTAGTGAACAAGGAAAAATCTTATCTAGACGGACGAATAGGTTGACTTTGAAACAACAACGATTAATTACTATTGCTATAAAACAAGCTCGTATTTTATCTTTGTTACCTTTTCGTAATAATGAGAAACAATTGGAGAGAGTGGAGTCGATTCCTAGAACTACTGGTCCTAGAACCAAAAATAAATAGATATACTCTTCAAAACTCCAATCGGAACTCAAGCTCATATTAATGTTTTGCTCGAAAAAAAACTAGGATCCAGATTTGATTCTTGTATTCTAAAAAAGGAAAAATGGGGAAGAAATCTTTTTTTCTTGAAAGATGTTCGTTTCTTCCTACTACTCAAATATTAATTTCTTTTTATTCTATCTTCCCGGAGTCCATTCTCCGGGAAATCCTGTTTCAATCATTCTTGTTTCCTGTATAATAGATTCTATTAAGATTCTTTTATTCCTTTATTTGATTTGTATTCTTTTCTTTTTAATTGATAATTTTCTTTGAAATAATATCAAAACAATTCTTATTTGATAGGGCTATTTGCGCAAGTATTTTACGATTCAGAAGCAATTGTCTTTTGTACAGATTGTGGATGAATAGGCTATAACTATAGAATAGCCTATCCTCACGAGTTACCGCATTTATCCGAGTGATCCACAAACGACGAAAATCTCTCTTTTTCCTGCTCCTATCTCGATGAGAGGAAATCAAAGCTCTCATTCTTTGTTGAGTAGTCGTTCGAGTCAGTCTTGAATGAGCCCCTATAAAGGTTGATGCAAATAAACGAATCTTTTTTCGACGTCTCCGAGCTGTATATCCTCGTTTAACTCTGGTCATTGAATCAAATGAAACTTTATTGAATAACTAATTGATTTCTCTTCTTTCAGTCATCCTTTTCTTCCGGTCGATTAATAACAAAACGGATTCTTCCGATATATAAAATATAAATTCCAATGGCTTTTGCGACTATGACCTTCCCGACCACGATTTTTTCTTTCTTCAAGGTATCTCGCCTGGAAATAAGAAATTCGACTGCTACTAAAGAAAAAAGAATAGTGGGTTTTCTCGTTTCTATGGCAACTTCTGAAACGGTGAGGTCCTCTCTATACACCGGAGCCTCTTATTTCTCATTTCATCAAAATTTCTTGTGAACTTGTATAGTTCACACTCTTTGGCTCTACCCATCCATTTTAAATTAGAATTCTTTTTTCAATTCTAATTCTAAAGTAATAGTCCTTTTCACAAAAAAGCTATCCATACAGTGACGGTATTTAATTCTGAAAGTTGGCTAGGTAGCTGACCTTGTTAGTCCGTTTTTTTTTTCAAGAAAAGGAATAGGAGTATAACCTTTTTCCTCCGCTTAATGGATAACTATTTGTTACCAATGGAGAATTCCTTCTCATCTCAAACAGAGTGATTGGATTTGCACCAATAGAAACCATAAATTCATAACATAATTAGGTAGATAATAGATCTTGATACTAGTCAATCAAAAGGCCGTGTTCCACCCTATCTATCCTAATTCATTGGTAGTGGTCATTGATACCGGAAAAAATTTTTGCATTTCTTCAAACTCATGATCTGAACTTAACGAGTCGCACATACACCCTAGTACATGTTCCTCGACGCTGAGGACATCCTCGAAGAGCGGGAGATTTCGTGACATTTCTTATTGGCTGTCTTGCGTTTCTAATAAGTTGTTTAATGGTTGGCATGGTGTGTCTATAGAATCTCATTCTAGATAGAATAGAGCGGGTTGGCTTAGATCGATCTTAACCTGATGATTGATGATTATGAATGATTTCTATTCACACGTAAATTTTTAATTTTGAAAAGTAATTCGTATATTTATATGGAATTCCCAGTATTTTCATTTTCGATCGCGACAAGATCAACGATGCCATGAGCTTGAGCTTCTGTTGCTGACATAAAAACATCCCTTTCCATATCTTCGGATATAACCCATAAAGGGTTGCCCGTTCTTTGTACATAAACTTTTGTGAGAGTTTCGCGAAGCTTCAATAGTTCTTCTGCTTCCAGGATAAAATCCCTTGCTTGTGCCTCGTAAAAAGAACTAGCAGGTTGGTGAATCATAACCCTGATGATATTGATATAACATCATGAATGGTTCTTCTATCTATATATCGCACGATTGGATGGATTAAAGTAAGGGGGAATCAAAATAACAATAAAAAAATAGAATTAAACAACCGTACAGGCATATTTTTTACATTGCATACGGCTCTGCAATGGATTTTCTTTTTTTGATAGAATTTCTTTTATCGAAAAGAATAAATAGAACCTATATGATCCAAATCATTAAATGATCCATTTACCACCCTTCCTTTCGTAGTAGTTAAAAAGATACTATGATGGTTCTGTTGCTTTATATATTTATCTCGTCTGTGGTTTAGCAATCCCAAAGTTTCGTTTTGATAAGATTTAAGAAGGAAAAAATGATTTTTTCCATTTTTTTGATTCTTTCCTCTCATAACATAAAAATAAGAAATAAGAAAGAGACTTCTGTTGTGGAAGAATAATGGTTTGTGACGCTAAAATTGACTCTTGTTTGACACAGAAAATCAAATTGGGAATAACCCTTCTTTCATACTACTATTTCGATACAAAATCTCATGTTAGAAAAAAAAACAATAATGGTTTGTTAATATCGAACTCGAAGTGCCATGCTATTATTACTTATTCTTTATTTAATTCATATTCGATACAGCGAAGGCATAGTATTCTTTTTTTTTTCTCAAATAAAAAAAACTCATTGGCGCCAAGCGTGAGGGAATGCTAGACGTTTGGTAATTTCTCCTCCGACCAGAATGAAAGATCCCATTGAAGCGGCTAATCCCATACATATTGTATGTACATCTGGTAACACAAATTGCATAGTATCATAAATGGCTATTCCTGGTATTACCCATCCACCTGGAGAATTTATAAACAAATAAAGATCCCTAGTATCATCTTCTATGCTGAGATATACCATGAGACCAACAATTTGATTCGAGATCTCGCTATCAACCTCCTGGCCTAAAAAAAGTAATCTTTCTCGATGAAGTCGGTTGATTAGGACAAAATTGTATCCTTGAGGAACCGTACGTGCACCTTTGGATGCATACGGTTCAAAAGAATTGTGAAAAAAAATCAATGTGTCGATTCCAATCCTATTTCTTTTTTTTTTAATGAGTTTTGCCCCTTCTCCTTACCTCTATTCTATAATGTAGAAAATCAAAAAGAATTTTATGAACTTATTGAACTAACTTCTCATTGATGTATTGTTTCATCGAAATTCAAATTACGATGTAATTTTCTTGTTCCTGAATGGGCCCTTTCAATTCTTTTAGGTTCTTGTTCTACTCCGGGGGAAGATTTGCCCGAATTCCATTTGCGCATATAGGTCAAATGATTCCAGTACCACTTCTTTTTTTTTTTCAATTGTTTCATACCTTTCCCCAAAATATTTGATGTATTAATCATACTACTTCATTGGTAGGTAGTTTGATATTATCCTTATAGTAAATCTAAATATAAGAAGAGTCTCTTCTATATTATAAAAGCGGTAATTGTGTAATCATAATCATCATATATTCTACATAATATATTCTATTCTAAGATTCTATTATCTTTCTATTATAGTAAGTTATATTATATTCATATTCTATTTAATTACTAATGAATCTCAAATTTATGAATAATTTAATGAAATTTCTATTTTATTTTTCTTTATTATATTATTCTTATTTCTTTCTTTAATATTTATGGTTTCTATTACTACATTTTACACTCCCTTTTTTACTCTTACCATTTCCAATTTGGTATTATATGAACGGAGCCTGGATACTTTATTTTATCAGTCCAAGTAAACCATCAATTCTTTGAATTGATAATATTGATCCCCAATAGGAATTATTGTGCTTCACGCTCCAAATTATTGATGGTTCAATCAA